TCTTAGTTTTGAAAAAAAATGGATGAGAGTTGGGCCCATCAGATCTAAACAGTCTTGCTTTTTTGAACATGAAGAAATAAAGAAGCCATTGCCATTGCCGGAAATACTAAGCCTACTAAAGGCACCAAAACAGAGGGAAAGTCAAAAGTTGTCATATAAAGGATACCTCAATTTACTATTTGTACCTGTTATTATTATTTAGAATTATAAAGATATCTTATCTTCTAATTATTATAGATCTAAGTATATATCTAAGTGAGTATAGAATGGACTTATTCATCTTTCTACATGAAAGATATGTAAAAGATATTGTAGGATAATAGCCTTTATTATTATTTTTTATTTTCTTCATCTTTTGCTCCTGTCTTCTAATCATTTAATAAAGAAAAAGCTTCTTACAAATTATCGAAAGATTCGTGTTCTAATTCGATCCAAAAAAGGGGATTCTTAGTCAAAATAAAATAGTATTCTCGAGAGATATATAAAGGTACAAAACCATATATAATATATCTATAGTTTCTAGAATTATATATTTGGATTTATATATACATACGTAAGACGTAGAACAAAAATTTTTTATTTTACTAATTTAACGAAAATAAGAATTCACTCTTTTTTCTTGTTGATAGAGGCCTCTTAACTGATAACTGAATTAGTAATCAAGAATATAGATAAAAAGAGTTATCCGCAACTTTTGATTCTTTTTACAATTTCGATCTTATGTCAACAAAGAAACCCCATTCATATTCATTTTACTTGGATTCTGATAATCTGATAAACTAACTACTTGTTTGCTACAAATAAAAAAGGAGCTTAATGCTCTATTGAATTTTGATTCACAGGAAAGAAAGCGTGGAGCTGAAATAACTCACTCAGAACGCTTTTTAAAGGATTACGTGGTACGATTAGATCGAATAAGCCCTTCTGGAATAAATATTCAGCCGACTGTGAACCTTCAGGTACTGTTTTATTCAATGTTTGTTCAATTACTCTTTTACCCGCAAATGCAATATAGGCATTGGGTTCGGCAATAATGATATCTCCCAACATACCAAAACTAGCAGTCACCCCCCCTGTAGTAGGAGATGTAAGAATTGGTACATAGAATAACTTTTTATTTGATTGATAATCATATAAAGCAGAAGATATTTTAGCCATTTGCATTAAACTCAAACTTCCCTCTTGCATACGCGCCCCCCCCGAAGCACATACTATAATAAGAGGGAGAAATTTGTTAGTAGCGTACTCAATCAAACGGGTTATTTTCTCCCCAACCACGGATCCCATACTACCCCCCATAAACTGAAAATCCATAACCCCAAGTGCTATGGGAATACCGTTTAATTGACCTATGCCTGTTTGAACGGCTTCAGTTAATCCTGTCTTTCGTTGATAAGAATCGATACGATCTTTATAAGGCTCCTCTTCCGAATGAAATTCAATGGGATCCAAAGAAACCATGTCTTCATCCATAGCATCCCAAGTATCCGGATCGATCGAAAGTTCGATTCTATCTGAACTACTCATTTTCAAATGATATCCACATTGTTCACAAAGATTCATTTTTGATTTTAAAATTTTCTTATAATTTAATCCATAACAATTTTCACATTGAACCCACAAATGTCTGTATTTTTGAGTTACATCCAGATCATTTGAACTTTCTAGTATAGTGCTACCATTCGTGCTGGTACTTATATCGGACCCCTTACTTTCACCACAAACGGAACTAGAAATGTAACTGTTACTGTAATTGTCACTACCACTTACAATGTAAGTATCAATAAAGATTTGAGACTCAAGATAAATGTCAATACAACTATTAATATTAATGTGATTATTCCAACTATATTGAGTATCATACATGTAATGATCATCGTGAGGATCGTCATTCTTAGATCCATTATTTAGATAACTAAAATTCCAATAACTATAAAAAGAACTTTCTAGTTCACTCTGAAAAAAATGACCACTATCCATCTCGAAAATATGATTTTCAATATCAAAATTATCAAAATATATGGAATAACTGTTCCCATTCCTATCCATAACTAAAAAAGTTTCATCAGAGATGAAATTTCCAATGTCCTTGACGCCGAATAAATAATCAACATTGCTGTAACTTGAATTGTCACGACCACCCCAACTATGACTATTTTTATTCATATCATTTCTATCCGGATCTTCACTTTCACTGGTATTTTCAATAGGACCAAGACCACCCGTTGATTTACTTAGACCACACCTACGTTCGAACTCTTTCTTAAACAGTATTGAATCGAACCACCATCTTTCCATAGAGTTTTCTTGCCCCCTATTTGCTTTGCATGAAAATACAATAGATGAATAGTCATTCGATAATAGATGAATAGTCATTCGATGAAAAATAATTTATTTGAATATCTTTTTCCTGTCAGAATAAACATATAAATCCAATCAATAAGATTATTAACTAATAAGTAACTAATAAGGAGTGTGAGTATTGAAAAAAGTATTTTTG